AAATGAAAAAAGAAGATACAATTTAAGTAATGAATTAATAATTCGAATTAAAGCCCTGGAAAAAGGATTTCCTCTTTTAGATATAATTGATAAAAAGATCAGATTATGTAATGATAATAACCAAAATACATATTTGCCTAAAACATGTGATCCTTTTTTAAATGGACCATATCGAGGAACAATGAATTCACATAAAACCCTAACTCAAGAAAAATATTTAATAAATACAATTTATCAACTACTTATTAATAATTTGAATGATTTTAATCTTAAAAAAAGAAAAAATAAATATATAAGGGATTCCCTTGAGTTTGATACTGAATTATTTTTCAATTGTATTGGTAATTCGTTGTACTCAATTAATGAATTTTTCTTTGAACCCATATCCATTTTTATTTTAAGAAACAAGGACTTATTCACTAGACAAACAAAAGTGGATTTACTATTTAAAAACCAAGAAAAATGGGAATTCGATGGAGTTACAAGTGATTTTATTGAAATAGAAGAAATTAGTAAAAAGATTCCTAAATGGTTGTACAAATTGAGCAATGGTGACAGACAAGAAGAATTTTTTGGAGAAGAATCTAGCATAAATGATGGAATTCTATCAAGAAATAGTAAATACCTAATCATTTATACTGATCTTGATGACGATTACAATGAGACTATAAATACCACTAAAACGAATGAGCAAGAAGGAGTAATAATATTACTAGATTACTTACCACAATCCGATTTTAATCATGATCTAATCAGAGGAGCTATGCGTGCTCAAAGACGTAAAATGATTACGTTGAAACTTCTTCAAGCCAATGTACATTCTCCACTTTTCTTTGATCGAATAGAGAAAACCTTTTTTTTCTATACTTCTGAAATGAAGAATTTACTCTTTAGAAATGTTTTGAAAAAAGATGAAGAATACAAAAAGTTATACCTTGAAGAAGAAAAAACCAAAAAGATAGAAGAATCTCTAGAAATAGCAGAAGCTTGGGATAATATTCCATCTGCCCAAACAACAAGAAGTTTATTGTTACTAGCTCAATCCTTTATTAGGAAATATATTGTATTTGTATCTTTAATTATAGTGAAAAATATTGGCCTCATCCTATTATTACAAACTCCTGAATGGGCAGAAGATTGGAAAGATTGGAATCGAGAAATGCATATTAAATGCACCTCTACGGGTCTTCAATTATCAGAAAACGAATTCCCAATAAATTGGTTAGAAGAAGGTATGCAAATAAAGATTATATTTCCTTTCCGACTTATTATATGGCGAAAAGCGAAAAAAGAGATTCTACTTAAAGAGAAGATTAAAGACAAAAATGATTGTTTTTTTTTAACAGTTTCTGGAATGGAAACCGAAGTTCCTTTTGGAAGTCCTCGAAAACAGTCTTCCTTTTTTAAAAAAGAACTCAAAAAAATCATTCGAAAAATAAGAAAAAATATTATCTTGTTTTTAAAAGAACAAACCAAATCAAAATGTATAACTAAAAAAGCTATCATTATCAAAAAAATAATGAAAGAATTTGATAAATTAAACCCCTTTTCATTATTTGAATTGGTCAAAATAAAAATATATGAACTAACTAATAATAAAAAAATAAAAGAGTTAAAGACCGATCAGAAAGTGAGTAATGAACCCATTATTGTATCCCAACCCATAACTAAACTGTCCTTAATAGAAAATAATAATAAAGATGTTTTTGCTCGAACAAGAATAATGCAAAATAAAATAAAACAAATTCAAAAAGATAAAGAAAAACTAACTAAATATATATATAATAAAGATAAATTAAAATCCAATAAAAAAATGTGGAAAATAATAATAAAATATATATATATAAGATTAATACGTAAATTAAATTACTTTATAAAATCCTTTATTTATAAAAGCTATAGAAATATTCTTTTACTTGCAATCTATTTTGATTATACAAATTTACCAACTTTTTTAAAATCAATACAAAAATTGAGTAATAAAATCCGTCCCGTGACCAACCAAGAAAAAAGATATAACAAAAATAAAAAAACAAACCCAATTGTTCCTACTAAAAGAAGGGAATTGGATAACACCTATATTAGTAATAATAACATTTTTTTTGAATTATCCTATTTGTCCCAAGCATATGTGCTTTACAAATTATTACAAACTCAATTACTTACTAATTCTCATTTTATATCTCTAATTTCAGATCAAGAAATTTACAAATTTCTGAAAGATCAAATCAAAGAGTTTTTTATTCCGCAAGCAATACTTGATGATGATTTCAACCATAATAAAAGGATTAAGTATAAAATAATAGAATGGAAAGACTGGTTCAAAGCCCATTATCCATACAACTTACTTAATAAAACATGGAAAAAAAAAAGAAAAAAGAATAAGAGTAAAGATTATACAATAAAAAATAGATATTCCATTTCATTGGATTTATATAAAAAAAAAAAGAACTCATTAACTTCTTCCATAAAAAGAAATGACTATGCAACAAATTCATTACCAAATCAAAAAGATAAATTAAAAAAAAGTTACAATTATCATCTTTTATCATATCAATATATAAATTGGAGTTGTGCAACTAAAAATAACTTTACTATTTATGACTCAAAATTAAAAAGAAATCTAACTCTATGTAATATGCAAAAATCAAAAAAAAGTTTTTATGAGTCACTAAATAGAGCTAATGATAAAAAAGAAAAAGGTCTTAGTGATACCTATAAAAATCATTTTGATAGAAAATTAGTTGATTATAAAATGATTTATTTTTTGACTGTGACTTTTCAAAATAGAAACTCATTTCATGGAAATAATGATTTTTTTAATTGGATGGGATTGAATCAAGAGAAAATACATGATAATGTATCAACTATTTCATCTTTGTTTTTTACAGAAATTATACCACCTTTTGATGCATATCAAAGGAAACCGTGGCTTTTACCAAAGCAATCACTTCTTTTTGATAAAAAAAATATATCAGCTAATGAAAAAATACATGTTCAATTAGAAAATGACAATCAAAAAAACTTGCTAAATATGTCACTTTCAGAAAAAGAAATAAAAAAAAAAGATATGGAAAAAGATGATAGAATCAAAGACATTCAAAAAATTAAAAATAAAAAGATAAAACAATGGAATAAAAAAAAAGAAACAGAGTTGGATTTTTTATTTCAAAAAGACTTTCTTTTTCAGTTAAGATGGAATAATAACTCATTTACCCAAAGAATGATGGATAATATCCAAATATATTGTCTTTTACTTAAACTTCCAAATCCAAAAGAAGTTGTTGTATCTTCAATTCACAGAGGGGAGATAGATTTTGATGTAATGTTGATTCAGAATAAGTTTGATCTTACTGAATTAATCGAAAAAGGAATATTCATTATTGAGCCTATTTTTTTATCTCAAATAAGAGATAAACAATTTCTTGTATATCAAATTCTAACTATTTCATTGACTAATAAAAACCAGTCCCACAAAAAGGAAAATCTAAAAAACATAAAAAAATACCATCTCAATAAGGAAACCCTGGAGAAAAGAATTCTACTACCTAATAATATGCTCATAAATGAAGACAAAAGGGATTACCATTTTATCTTTTATGAAAATATGCTATCTTACCAACGTCGTAGAGAATGGAGAATATTAAATTGTTTGGATTTCTATACTTTGAATGATATAGACTTTTTAAATGAAAAGAACATAAGAAACTCTAAAAAACAACTTTGTTTCCATTTTTCAAATGAAAATGGGAATCTGAATATAAATATCGAGAAAAATACATTGATGAAATGTAGATTGTTTCTTTGGCCTAATTATAGATTAGAAGATTTAGCTTGTATGAATCGCTATTGGTTTGATACGCAAAAGGGTATTCATTTTAGTATGTTAAAAATACATATGTATCCACAATTATAGAATTACGCAATTTATAATTTAGTATATATTAACCAATTTCTGTAATGAAGAACCATTCTTTAAAAAAAAGATGTAGTGTACGTGTATACTTTGTTTCATTTCCATAAAGGATACCCATTTCAAAGTCTATTTCTATTTAATTCACTTTCTATGTAAATAGATGCGAATTGTTTCCTTACTAACAAAAAAGATTATACTTCCTATCCAAATCAAATACAAAATTTGATTTGGATAGAGGAAGAAAGTAATATATGAATAACTTATAGGAATAATTTGAATAACTAAAAAAGTTTCTATTGAAAATATTCCAAATTAAATTAAATAATTAATCACTTCAACAAATTGTAATACAAAAAATAAATGACCTCAGCTATTTTTTAGTAATTGAAACAATGAAAGAAAAAACCAAGGAGAGTATAAAAATTATTTTATTTCATTTATGATCAAAAGTATATTTAGTTCCATCATTTCACAAGAAGAAAAAGAAGTAAAAATAAACTCTATTGAATTCCAAGTATTGAGTTTCACCAATAAGATAAGAAAAATAACTTCACATTTAAAATTACACAAAAAAGATTTTCTATCACAAAGAGGTTTACGAAAAATCTTGGGAAAACGACAACGATTGCTAGGTTATTTATCAAAAAAAAATCAAGTACGTTATAAAAAAGTAATTAGTCAATTAGGTATTCGGGAATTAAAAACACGTTAATTTCATTATTTATTTTTTAGCATGAAATTATTTTCATTTTATAATAAGTTTCTTGAATCAATTCATGAAATAATAAATTAAGGAATAAAATATATGATTTTACCTAGTACAAGAAACGAGTTAATGATCGTGAATATGGGTCCTCACCACCCCTCAATGCATGGCGTTCTTCGACTGATCATTACTCTCGACGGGGAAAATGTGATTAATTGCGAACCCATCTTGGGCTATTTACACAGGGGAATGGAAAAGATAGCGGAAAATCGAACAATTATACAATATCTCCCTTATGTAACACGATGGGATTATTTAGCTACTATGTTCACCGAAGCAATAACAGTAAATGCACCAGAACAGTTAGAAAATGTTCAAGTACCTCAAAGAGCTAGCTATATCAGGATAATAATGTTGGAATTGAGTCGCATTGCTTCTCATTTGTTATGGCTTGGACCTTTTATGGCGGATATCGGTGCACAGACTCCCTTTTTCTACATTTTTCGAGAACGAGAATTGATATATGATTTATTTGAAGCTGCTACAGGTATGCGAATGATGCATAATTATTTTCGCATCGGAGGCGTAGCTTCGGATTTACCTTATGGATGGTTAGATAAATGTTTAGATTTTTGTAATTATTTTCGACGAGGAATTGTGGAATATCAAAAACTTATTACGCATAATCCTATTTTTTTAGAACGAGTTGAAGGAATAGGTATTATCAGTGAGGAAGAAGCATTAAATTGGGGTTTATCAGGACCTATGTTACGCGCTTCTGGAATACCATGGGATCTTCGTAAAATAGATACTTATGAATGTTACAATGAATTCGATTGGGAAGTTCAATGGCAAAAAGAAGGAGATTCATTAGCCCGTTATTTAATACGAATTGGAGAAATGCGAGAATCCATAAAAATGATTCAACAAGCTCTCGAAGGAATTCCTGGCGGACCTTATGAAAATTTAGAAATCCGGCGCTTTGATAAAATTAACACGAACCTTTTTGAATGGAATGACTTTGAGTATAGATTTATCGGTAAAAAACCTTCACCTAATTTTGAATTATCAAAACAAGAACTTTATGTGAGAGTAGAAGCTCCAAAAGGGGAATTAGGGATTTATTTGATAGGAGATAATAGCGTTTTCCCCTGGAGATGGAAAATTCGTTCCCCAGGCTTTATCAATTTGCAAATACTTCCTGAACTCGTTAAAAAAATGAAATTGGCCGATATCATGACAATATTAGGTAGTATAGATATTATTATGGGAGAAGTCGATCGTTGAAATGATAATTGAGACAATAGAAATGCAAACTATCCATTCTTTTTTCCAATTGGAATTTTTAAAAGAAGTCTATGGACTAATATGGATTTTACCTATTCTTACCCTGATATTGGCAATCACTATAGAGGTATTAGTTATTGTTTGGTTAGAGAGAGAGATATCGGCAGCTATACAACAGCGTATTGGACCTGAATATGCGGGTCCTTTGGGTATTCTTCAAGCTATAGCAGATGGGACTAAGTTACTTTTAAAAGAAGATATTTTACCATCTCGAAGTGATATTCGTTTATTTAGTGTTGGACCATCTATAGCAATTATATCTATTCTATTAAGTTATTTAGTAATTCCTTTTGGGTATCGTTTTATTTTAGCGGATTTCAGTATAGGTGTTTTTTTATGGATTGCTTTTTTGAGTATTGCTCCTCTTGGTCTTCTTATGTCAGGGTATGGATCAAATAATAAATATTCTTTTTTAGGTGGTTTACGAGCTGCTGCTCAATCCATTAGTTATGAAATACCATTAACGTTATGTGTTTTATCAATATCTCTACGTGTGATTCGTTAGAATAGTAACTATTCTTTTTCTTTTTTTATAAATAATACATTCAATGTATTGAATAGAGATTTATGGATTCAAGATTTATTGAAGTTCTTTATCTTTACTTAAACTGGATAGTTATATGAGTGAAAAAAAGAACGACCTATTCATTTGTAGTTAAAAAAATGCTCCTTCCCTCTGTACAAGAATGAAATTTGTGTAAACTTTTTATCCCAAGATTTTTTGAATAATATCTTGAAGCGGGTACCAACAAAATCTCAATTGTATAAATTGTCTACTAAAATCTCTTTTATATTATGGGGGATAAATCAAAAAAAGTCAGTGAGTGGTTAGAAAAACAAAAGTACATAAAAGATTCGTAATGAAGATAATGTAAGATATCAAATATTTTTTTGTACAAAAAGAATCATAATAAGGACTTGAAATTAGTAGAAATTATCAAGAAGTACTTCCCTACGATTCCAATCTAGAGTATATTTCTGCTCACTTATTGAATAAATAACTATCAAGAACGAATTAATTCTTTATTTTTTAAGGTATTCTTTAAGAAAGAGAAACAGGAAAAAAAGAAATAAAATGAAGAATAAATAAAAATGCATATGTTTTGACTATTTTTATTCCGATTCCTAGACATAATGTTATAATAATTCTTAGTAATGATAATGAAACAATTCTTTATTAATTAATTATTATAAAAAGATAAAAAGTATTTTATTGAAAAATTAAGTTATTACTACAAATATACATTTTTATTATAAAGTATGAGATCCATTCGGAAGTATCGTTTTCTATAACGGACAGAATTGCATTGGTCGCCCTTGTAACGTTGATATTTATTCTATCTTTGAACAAAGATGCTTAGAATAGGAAAAAGCGTTTATATGAGTTGTTTTGACCATAGAGAAGCCGTATGAGATGAAAATCTCATGTACGGTTTTGAAATAGCGATGAGCAAATTCATTTGATCATCGACTATGATTATCTAACAGTTCAAGTACAGTTGATATAATTGAAGCACAGTCAAAATATGGTTTTTGGGGATGGAATCTATGGCGTCAGCCTATAGGGTTTATTATTTTTATAATTTCTTCTTTAGCTGAATGTGAACGATTGCCTTTTGATTTACCAGAAGCAGAGGAAGAATTAGTTGCAGGTTATCAAACCGAATATTCAGGTATAAAATATGCTATATTTTATCTTGCTTCTTATTTAAACTTATCAGTTTCTTCATTGTTTGTAACAATTCTATACTTAGCTGGATGGAATTTCCCTCTTCTGTACATGTTGATTCCTAATTATGATATTTTTGGAAAAAATAAAATGGGAGAAGTTATCGGAATAACAATTAGTATCGTTATTACGTTAGCTAAATCTTTTTTGTTTCTCTTTATTTCTATCACAACAAGATGGACTTTGCCCAGGATGAGAATGGATCAATTGTTAAATCTTGGATGGAAATTTCTTTTACCTATTTCTCTGGGTAATTTATTATTAACAACTGCTTTCCAACTTGTTTCACTATAACTATTTTGATAAATAAAAAAATTGGTTTCATTTTTTCAAAAAATAAGAGAAAGAAACATCCAATTATTGATATATCTTTTTGACATGTTTTCTATGGTAACTGGATTTATTAATTATGGCAAACAAACAATACGAACTGTAAGGTACATTGGTCAAAGTTTGATAATTACTTTATCTCACACAAATCGTTTACCTATAACTATTCAATATCCTTATGAAAAATCAATCACAACAGAACGTTTTAGGGGCCGAATTCACTTTGAATTTGATAAATGTATTGCTTGTGAAGTATGTGTCCGTGTATGCCCAATAAACCTACCCGTTGTAGATTGGCAATTGGAAAGAGATATTAAAAAGAAAAAATTGCTTAATTATAGTATTGATTTTGGAATTTGTATATTTTGTGGTAACTGTGTTGAATATTGTCCAACAAATTGTTTATCAATGACAGAAGAATATGAACTTTCTACTTATGATCGTCATGAACTGAATTATAATCAAATTGCTTTAGGTCGATTACCAATTTCAGTAGTTGAGGATTATACAATTGAAACAGTGAAAAATTCCACTCCAATACAAATATATAAAGAGAAATCCATTGATTAAAGAATTCCTATGGATTACTAGAATGGATTAGATATTCAGTAATATTTTTCTTAGTGAATAACAACAAAGAATAACTAATAAGTAAGTAAATTACTATTTATTTCATTTGTCATTTTACAATTTTCTGTTTTTTAGAAATAAAAGCATTCTTGATTGGATTTTTTATAAATTTCAAATATATTTCTTGTTATTTTGAGATAATAAAAAAATAGTTAAGGTTTAAATAACTTTTTAAAATAGTATCCATCCCAAACCCCTATTTTTATTTTTTTTACATTAATTACCATATTGCAATTTCATGCAATTCTAAATAGCAATTTTCCTCAACTAATTAGTAAGTTCACGAAATAGTGAAAATGATTTATTTTTTTACAGAATGGATTTACCTGGACCAATACATGATCTTTTTGTACTATTTCTGGGATCAGTTCTTTTATTAGGAAGTCTGGGAGTAGTACTATTTAACAATCCCATTTACTCTGCTTTTTCTTTGGGATTGGTTCTTATTTGTATATCTTTATTTTACATTTTATCAAATTCTTACTTTCTAGCTGCTGCACAACTCCTTATATATGTAGGAGCTATAAATATTTTAATTATATTTGCTATAATGTTCATGAATGGTTCGGAATATTCTAATAATTCTTATTTTTTTACCCTTGGAAATGGAATAACTTCGTTTATTTGTACAACTATTTTTTTTTCATTGATAACTACTATACAAAATACATCTTGGTACGGAATTATTTGGACTACACGATCAAATCAAATTATAGAACAGGATCTCAGAAATAGCATTCAACAAATAGGAATTCATTTATCCACAGATTTTTTTCTTCCGTTTGAACTAATTTCTATAATTCTTTTAATTTCTTTGATAGGTGCAATTACTATGGCTCGGCAATAAAGAAGACTTACACTGGGACAAAATGATGAAGATTTCCTATTTTGAATTAGATAACTAATTCTTTTGTTCATTCCTTTTTCAATATTTTAGGTGTAAATTATACATATTTTTCGCAATAACCATTTTATACTTTTGTATAATGACTTTTATTTGTTCTAATCGATTGAATGCTTTTTCATATTTTAAGAAATAGAAATTAATAAGGAGCTTGCTAATGATGTTTGAATATTTACTTTTTTTGAGTGCCTATTTATTTTCTATAGGTATCTATGGATTGATTACAAGTCGAAATATGGTAAGAGCAATTATGTGTCTTGAGCTTATACTAAATTCTATTAATATGAATCTCGTAACGTTTTCTGATATATTTGATAATTGTCAATTAAAAGGTAACATCTTTTCCATATTTGTTATAGCCATTGCAGCTGCGGAAGCAGCTATTGGGTTGGCTATTGTTTCCTCGATTCATCGTAATAGAAAATCCACTCGTATTAATCAATCTAATCTATTGATTAATTAATCATAATCATTATATCATTTTTACTCAAAATAGATTCAGATAGAAATTCATAATAATAATTAATAATATTTTACTAAATTGGACTATCTACTCTATTTTAAACGAATTTCTATTGCTATAATTGTTATATTTGCTTTCCTATAGCTATAATAATAACATATTATTAATTAATTTATGGTTCACTTCTTATGGATTATTTATTAGATTTATTAGATATTAGAATAGAGAATTTTAAAAATAACCTTGATTGAGTATTTTTTTCTTAATAATGAATTTTTTTATATTTATATTCAATTCAATATTTAAATTGGTCCATCCAATTCTTTGATCATTTTCATTGAGATGTAATAATTATATAATTCTATTAACATTTTCCAACTTTTTATCGCAAAAAGTTATCAAAATATATCAATATTGATTGTTCAAATTAGCGTTAACCACTGCTTCATCTGGTAAGTTACAAAGATGAATATATTATCATATCATTATAATAACGATTTTTCTATCATTTTTGTAATTTATTTTCCATTTGTATTTGTCAAATTTACCAGATCGAAGATTTTTATGTTAAAAATCCAATTTTATAAATACCATGTCACATTCAGTCAAAATTTACGACACCTGTATAGGATGTACTCAGTGTGTACGAGCTTGTCCCACAGATGTATTAGAAATGATACCTTGGGACGGGTGTAAAGCCAAACAAATTGCTTCTGCACCAAGAACAGAGGACTGTGTTGGTTGTAAAAGATGTGAATCCGCTTGCCCGACGGATTTTTTGAGTGTTCGTGTTTATTTAGGATCGGAAACAACTCGAAGTATGGCTCTATCTTATTAATCTAGTAAAAATAAAAAAGCTTTAATTAAATAATTAAATAAAAAAGCCCGTGCTCGATAAATATCTTTATCGAGCACGGGCTTTTCTGATCAGAATTAGAATAGAATGCATTTTTTCTTTCTTTATCACCTTATCATGAGTTATTTTCCTTGGTTAACAATACTTGTTGTTTTTCCTATATTTGCAGGTTCTCTAATTTTCGTATTTCCACAGAGAGGAAATAAGGTGTATAAATGGTATGCAATATGCATATGTTTAGTAGAGCTTCTTCTAATGACTTATGCTTTTTGTTATCATTTCCAATTAGATGATCCATTAATACAATTAAAGGAAGATTCAAAATGGATAGATATTTTTGATTTTCACTGGAGACTTGGAATTGATGGACTTTCTATAGGACCCGTTTTATTGACAGGATTTATCACTACTTTAGCTACTCTAGCGGCTTGGCCAGTGACTCGAAATGCGCGATTATTTTATTTCTTGATGCTAGCAATGTACAGTGGTCAAATAGGGTTATTTTCTTCTCGAGATCTTTTACTTTTTTTCATCATGTGGGAGTTAGAATTAATTCCTGTTTACTTACTTTTATCTATGTGGGGAGGAAAAAAACGTCTTTATTCAGCTACAAAATTTATTTTATATACCGCGGGGGGTTCCCTTTTTTTCTTAATGGGAGTTTTTGGTATGAGTATATATGGGTCCAATGAACCAACATTAGATTTTGAAAGATTAAGTAATCAATCCTATCCCGTAGGATTGGAAATACTATTTTATTTCGGTTTCCTAATTGCTTATGGTGTTAAATTACCAATTATACCTTTACATACATGGTTACCTGATACTCATGGAGAAGCACATTACAGTACATGTATGCTCTTAGCTGGAATCTTATTAAAAATGGGAGCATATGGATTAATTCGAATTAACATGGAATTATTACCTCACGCTCATTACATATTCTCTCCCTGGTTGGTAATAATAGGTACTGCACAAATAATATATGCAGCTTCAACTTCTCTTGGTCAAGGCAATTTTAAAAAAAGAATAGCTTATTCATCTGTATCTCATATGGGTTTTATAATTGTAGGAGTTGGTTCTATAACCAATATGGGACTTAATGGAGCGATTTTACAAATGCTTTCTCATGGATTTATTGGTGCTACACTTTTTTTCTTAGCCGGAACGAGTTGTGATCGAATGTATCTTGTTTATCTCGAACAAATGGGAGGAGTATCTATTTATACGCCAAAAAGATTTACTATGTTTAGTAGCTTTGCAATGGCTTCTCTTGCTTTGCCAGGAATGAGTGGTTTTTTTGCAGAATTAGTAGTCTTTTTTGGACTAATCACTAGCCAAAAATATTTTTTAATACCAAAAATAGTAATTACTTTTGTAATGGCGATTGGAATGATATTAACTCCCATTTATTTATTATCCATGTTACGTCAAATTTTCTATGGATACAAGTTATTGAATTTGTCAAAGTCTACATTTTTTGACTCTGGACCCCGAGAACTCTTTATTTCGATTTGTATTTTTTTACCAATAATAGGAATCGGTATGTATCCGGATTTTGTTCTTTCCCTATCGATTGACAAGGTACAAGCCATACTAATAAATTATTACTATTAATTACATGTATAATTTTTGAGTTTGATTAACGAATTTTCCTCTTTTTTGTTATTTAATTGAACTAGTTGTCTGTATTGCATAATAAAAAAAAAAAAGAAAAGATAAAGAAAATCCAATATAAATCAAAATTAGGGGTATCTCATATTTTTGAGAACCATTTGAATCAATCAATAATTCAGTCAAATGGTTCTCAAAAATGGTAACAAAACTCTTAGTAAATAGAAATATATGTCATTATTTTATGTATTTCCATCGAGTGAGTCAATTTTGTAGTAACGTAAATGACCCATAGCTATGTAGACCTATTTCTAATAAATTGATACCAAAATAGCATATCCAAATTGTAAGAAATCCTATAAATGCAACAAGTGCTGAATTGATACCTTTCCAATTTTTATTTTTTCTAGTATGTAAATAAATTGCAAATGTAGCCCAAGTAATAAAAGCCCAAGTTTCTTTTGGATCCCAATTCCAATAGGACCCCCATGCCTCATTAGCCCATACTGCTCCACACAGAATACCTATAGTTAAAAAAATGAACCCAAGACTAATGAAACGATAACTCCAATAATCTAAACGCTCAGTTATTTGATATTTGTGATAATTTAAGAGTGAAGAAACGGAAATCTTTTTAAAAACTTCAGAAGAAATCTGAAGTTTTGTTCTAAATTGAATGACTAGAAAGGCAACTGATAATAAGGATCCACATAAAAGAGTTGCATAACTTAATAACATCATACTTACATGCATCATTAACCAGTGAGATTGGAGAGCAGGTACTAAAATTGTGGATTGGTGCATTCCTTTGAAAAGACTTGATGTAGAAAAGCTTTGAATACAAATAATACTTGGGGCAATTATTGTACTTAAATAGGTTTTACTATTTTGTTTTTGTATTTTTTGAATTAGATAAATAATAGCCAAACTAAATGAAAGAAACATTAATGACTCATACAGATTGCTTAATGGTAAATGTTCTAAATAAATCCAACGAAAAAACAATAATCCAAATATGGATAAAAAAAGGGATATCATGCCCCTTTCTGATGAATTATGTAATATCTCAATTTCAAATAAGGTCATCGATTGAATCAGAATAACAATTGCAATAGTTGAAAAAGAGATATGAGTTAATATATGTTCTAAAGTGGAAGATATCATAAAAAGGAAATTCCAGTTCTTTGAGAGTTACAATATTGTATATATTTTGATTTGATATATTATTCTATTTAAAATTATATTTAGATTATATGCCGCTACTCGGACTCGAACCGAGATGCTTTAGCACTGCTTCCTAAGAGCAGCGTGTTTACCAATTTCACCATAGCGGCTTTCTTGAACTAAGAATAATTAATTTATCATAAATCGTCAAGATTCTGTATATATAATTATTTCCTATTGTAACTCTCAAAGGCTTTTTTCTATTCTATATATATAATAAAATTAAAATTACAATTTCTAGAATAGTTAATTAAAAAAAGCCTTTTTCCTTAAAAAGTAAATTCTTTCTGTTTTCTATTCATTTGAATTTATTTTGATCGACATAGAAAAAAATATGAATCACAAATTCTATTTTACTTTATACAATTCTTTATTATACAATAGAATAGAAAAAGGTTTTTCTATTCTATTGTATAATTATTTTACTAAACTAGTAGTGTTTAATAAAAAACTTATATCATTTATTGATTTTCATCAAAACCTTATAGAAATATAATTTTCTTTCACAATTTCTTTATTTGTTTTTTTGTTGTACAAAAAAGCTTTTTGAATATCCAGTAGAAATGGATTTTGCTAAAGAAAAAGCCTTTACTGCAGCGAAATAACCTTCTTTTTTCCAAAGATTTTTGCGAATACGCTTCTTTGATCTAGAACAACGTTTTTTTGGAACGGCCATTTTACAAATGATAATTTTTTCTCGTTGTATGTGAAACACATTTTCTTTCTTTTTAAATTGTTTAAATTCTTCTTTCTTGTTAAGCATCATTCATTTTTTTAGTCATTTTTACTATTTAGACTTTATTTCATGTAATTGGGACGTAAACAAAAAAGTTTTATTTTATTACATAGTTTGGAGTATCCTAACATTGCTATAAAACCCATTCTAAATAAAAGGATTCAAATGAGCAATTATATTTCATTTCACATTATTTTATTTTTTTATTATACTAAAATAAAAGATGATTCCATAATCATGAGTGAGTGAAGAATGAGTGTAAATATAAAGTATAATATAAAAATATCTATTTGAATTTCAATTTTTATGAAACATTTCTTTTTATAAAACATATATATATATCTTTATGGAACATACATACCAATACGCATGGATAATACCCTTTCTTCCACTTCCAGTTACTATTTTCATAGGATTAGGACTTTTAATTTTTCCAAAAGTAACAAAAAGTCTTCGTCGCATATGGGCTTTTAATAGTGCCTTATTATTAAGTATAGCTATGGTATTCTCGGCAAGTATTTCTATTTACCAAATAAATCGAAGTTTTATTTATCAATATTTATGGTCGTGGCTAATTCATAATGATTTTTCATTAGAGTTTGGTTATTTGATTGATCCGCTTACTTCCATTCTTTCAATCTTAATTACTACTGTTGGAATCCTCGTTCTTATTTATAGTGACAATTATATGTATCATGATCAAGGATATTTGCGATTTTTTGCTTATCTCAGCTTTTTCAATAGCTCTATGTTGGGATTAGTCACTAGTTCCAATTTAATACAAATTTATATTTTTTGGGAACTAGTTGGAATGAGTTCCTATTTATTAATAGGTTTTTGGTTTACACGACCAATTGCAGCAAGTGCTTGTCAAAAGGCTTTTGTAACTAATCGTATAGGAGATTTTGGTTTATTATTAGGAATAATAGGATTTTATTGGATAACAGGTAATGTAGAATTTCGCTATTTATTTAAGATAACTGATAATTTAATACAAACTAATGGAGTCAATCCTTTATTTACTACTTTGTGTGCTTCTTTATTATTCTTAGGTGCGGTTGCTAAATCTGCACAATTTCCCCTTCATGTATGGTTACCAGATGCTATGGAGGGTCCCACTCCTATTTCAGCCCTTATACACGCTGCTACTATGGTAGCGGCAGGAATTTTTCTGGTAGCTCGACTTACTCCTCTTTTTATGTCTATACCTTATATAATGAATATTATTTGTTTTATAGGGGTATTAACACTACTATTAGGAGCTACTTTGGCTCTTGCTCAAAGAGACATTAAAAGAAGTTTAGCCTATTCCACAATGTCTCAATTGGGTTATATTATACTAGCTCTAGGTATAGGCTCTTATAGAGCTGCTTTATTTCATTTAATTACTCATGCTTATTCAAAAGCTTTATTGTTTTTGGGATCTGGATCTATTATTCATTCAATGGAACCTGTTGTTGGCTATTCACCAGAAAAAAGTCAAAATCTTTTTCTTATGGGTGGTTTACAAAAATATGTTCCAATTACAAGAATTGCATTCTTAGTTGGTACATTTTCCCTTTGTGGCATTCCACCCTTTGCTTGTTTTTGGTCTAAAGACGAAATACTTAATGATAGTTGGTTGTATTCATCATCTTTTGCAATACTAGCTTGTTTCACCGCAGGATTAACGGGTTTTTATATGTTTAGGGTATATTTACTTACTTTTGATGGTTACTTGCGTGTTAATTTTCAAGATTATAGTAGTAGGAAAAAAAACTATTTTTCATCAATCTCTTTATGGGGGACAAAAAAATCGAATGATTTTCATAAATCTTTTTTTTTATCACCAATAAATAATAGAATTTCGTTTTTTTCACAAAAATTATTTAAAATTCATAATGGATTAGATAGAATACTCTACTTTAATATTTACGTTAGAAAAAAAGATACTTTGATATGTCCTTATGAATCGGATAATCTTATGTTATTTCCTCTTTCGATATTAGTGTTATTTACTTTGTTTGTTGGATTACTAGGAATACCTTTTTCTCAAGAGGATATATTATCAAAATGGTTAACTCCATTAACAGATGTTTTTTATCATAATTTGGATCATTCTTTAAATAATGAGGAATTTTTACAAAATGCAATTTTTTCACTAAGTATTGCACTTTTTGGATTAATCATAGCTTATATTTTCTATGGATCTGCTTATTCTTTCTTTAAAATTTTGTATTTTATTAATTTTTTTGTAACAAAATTTTCTAAAAGAATTTTCTTAAACAAAATAAAAAATTGGATATATAATTGGTCATATAATCGTGGTTATATAGATCTTTTTTATACTCGAGTTTTCATCTTTAGTATAAGAAGGCTAACTGAATTAACTGAGTTTTTTGATAAATATATAATTGATGGAATAACAAATGCAGTTGGTGTTGCCAGCTTTTTTATAGGAGAAGGGATTAAATATATAGGTGGGGGTCGAATATCTTCTTATTTATTTTTTTATTTTTCTTATGTATCACTCTTTCTAATAATAAGATTCTTCGGAGAATAATTTGTCTATATGGAGCTCGATCCTTTCTGAAAAAGTGGCTAAACTAGGTAGATATGTAAAAGACATTTTTGGTTTTCCATCACTTTTTGATGGATAAAAAAAATATTGTGACATTTCATTTCGTATAGCATTTTCAAATGGATCCTTTTTTATTTTTATATAGCGCAATGGGCGATTCCATCGTTGATAATCGAAAAGAAAAGTAATGAAAGGTTTTTCAAACCAGAAAAGAATCTTTTCCTTTTGTTCTTCTTTAACTAATTCCCCATTATATTGATACCCATTAAGATACGAATCTTCGTAAACTGGTCTATCTTTATAGCATGTCCCTTTTGTTTTTTCTTTTTCATTCACTCGGATTTCTTCCCTTTCTTCCGAACAAAAGGAAGGGTCTTCTTCGGTGGATTCCTCTTTTTCCTGTTGAGTCTCCTCCGTTTCGGAAATGTTTTCTACATCGCTTTCTTCCTCTTCCTCACTTTCTCCTCTTTCTTGCGTTTCTGAAT